TTAATCCTATGATTTGAGTCAATTTTTTCTCAAAATACGAAAGAATAAAAATCCAAAAAATATTCTTTTTTCTTTGTGTTTATAATGCTAAACTATCAAGTCGGCTCATTCGTGTTTATATTATGGATCATTACAGGCTTCTTGAATCTTCTATTTACCTATTTTTTTTTTTTTTATTTGTGTGTAATGCTACTTTACTCTTGTTTTCTTTATTATTTATTGATAGGAATTCTCTTGTTAAGACCCTATGAATCAATTAAAACCACAGATTCATACTAGAACCACGATGAGTCAATAAAACCTTCCAAAACAAAAGAAAAAAGTTCAAAAATTCTCTGAGTAAGAATCTTTGGATCATCGCTTATTCAATGATTTTTTATAATGAAAATAATAAATGCAAAGAAACGTTTATAATAATAATAAACAAAGAATAAACGGGAGTTGAAAAAAAAAAAATTTTGATTTATCACTTCTAACTCTTTTTTTGGAGTCCGGCTGCGAGGTCTGATAAGTATCAATCATAGTTATAATATTTTTTAATTTATTTCATATATTGCGTGCTCCAGATACTAGACTAGACTTAATATCCAACGAAATAAAACCATTTTGATCAAGATGACAGATTTTTTTTCTGTAGTATCCATAGGATCAATTATAACAAGTCACACACTCATATTCCGGAAATACATAAAAAAAAAAAATTCCACGATCGAACTACCAAACAAGAGTGGGATAAAAACGGGAGACCCACAATATTTCTATTGAGCAGTTATTTAGGGGTTCTTGTGAATCTAATCTAATTCATTGAAATTCCGTCCAGTAAAATGGAAGAATTATAAATCTCCAAAATAATAGACAAAAATATCGCAAATAGAGCCATCGCAACACCCATCAAAGGAGTAGTTCCCCAACCAGGAGCTACTTTCCCATATTCCGAATTCAATGGTTTCAGTAAATCCCCTATAATCGTTCGTCTTGGACCAGATCTAGAACTATCCTCAACTGTTTGTGTAGCCATAAATTCTATTTTGTATTGATTGAGATCTGTTGACTTTGTATACCATTCCATTGTAAATAAATGATCTTATCATAGATCCATTGTGGTCTTGAAATTATATAAAAATAAAAATGGAAACAGCAACTCTAGTTGCCATCTCTATATCTGGTTTACTTGTAAGTTTTACCGGGTATGCCTTATATACTGCTTTTGGGCAACCCTCCCAACAACTAAGAGATCCATTCGAGGAACATGGGGACTAGTTGAAGTAAAGGAAAGAGCCTCCCAATATTGGGAGGCTCTTTCCTTTACTTCAACTAATGAAAAATCATTTCAACTTTTTAGTTGGAACTTTAGGTGGTTCGCGAAAAAAGATAGCGAAAAAAATGATTCCTAGAGTCGAGACTAAGAGGAATGTATAAACCAATGCTTCCATAGATTTAATTTCGGTTTACAATTATAGCTTCCATACCTATTTATTGGGGAATTTTTTCCGGATAAAGTTCAAGACAAAAGTCAAAAAAACAAAAAGGCAGCAATCCAAATCAAGATTTATCCGGTATTCTATCTATGTCAAATCACAAAAATAAAGGAAAAAAATAACCGAGCAATGTTATATCAGACTACTTGTCTTCTTGTAGTTGGATCTCCCAGTTTTTGGAATGCACCAAATTCTACTTGCGCATCCAAATCTGGATCAATACCAGCAAAGACATCTCTGAACAAGGTTCTAGCACCATGCCAGATGTGTCCGAAGAAGAAGAGCAAAGCAAACGAAGCATGCCCAAAAGTAAACCAACCCCTTGGACTACTACGAAAAACCCCATCGGATTTCAAAGTAGCACGATCTAATTCAAAAATTTCACCCAATTGAGCACGTCTAGCATATTTTTTCACAGTAGCAGGATCACTATAACTGATTCCATTGAGTTCACCGCCATAGAACTCAACAGTTACACCTACTTGTTCAACACTATACTTCGATTCTGCCCTTCTAAAAGGAACATCAGCTCTAACAATTCCATCTCCATCTACCAAAACAACCGGAAATGTTTCAAAAAAGGTGGGCATACGACGTACAAAAAGTTCACGCCCTTCTTTATCTTTAAAAATGGGGTGTCCTAACCACCCAACAGCTATTCCATCTCCGTTGTCCATGGAGCCCGCTCTGAATAATCCACCTTTTGCGGGATTATTGCCGATGTAATCATAAAAAGCTAATTTTTCAGGAATTTTAGACCAAGCTTGGGATAAACTTTGATTTTCGGCTAGGCCAGCACCTACTCTTCGATATATTTCTTGCTGGAAGTATCCCTGATCCCATTGATAACGAGTAGGACCAAATAATTCAATGGGGGTAGTTGCTGAACCATACCACATAGTTCCAGCAACAACAAAAGCTGCGAAAAAGACAGCAGCAATACTACTGGAAAGGACTGTTTCAATATTTCCCATACGTAATCCTTTGTATAGACGTTGGGGCGGACGGACACTAAGATGGAACAGGCCCGCTAATATACCCAATGTACCTGCTGCAATATGATGAGAGGCTATTCCTCCCGGAACAAAAGGATCAAACCCTTCCACACCCCACGCTGGATTAACAGATTGTACCCTTCCGGTTAATCCATAAGGATCGGACACCCATATTCCAGGACCATATAATCCTGTTACATGAAATGCACCAAAACTAAAGCAAGCCACCCCTGCAAGAAATAAATGAATTCCAAAAATCTTCGGTAAATCCAAAGAAGGTTTTCCTGTACGTTCATCACAAAATATTTCTAGATCCCAATACACCCAATGCCAAATAGCTGCCAAGAAGCATAAGCCAGAAAACACAATATGTGCTCCGGCCACACCTTCGTAACTCCAAATACCCGGATTCGTTATAGTCCCTCCTGTGATACTCCAACCGCCCCATGAATTGGTTATTCCTAAACGAGTCATGAAGGGTATAACGAACATACCTTGTCTCCACATTGGATCAAGAACAGGATCAGAGGGATCAAAAACCGCTAATTCGTATAGAGCCATTGAACCGGCCCAACCAGCAACTAGAGCTGTATGCATTATATGAACAGAAAGCAAACGACCGGGATCATTCAATACGACGGTATGAACACGATACCAAGGCAAACCCATGGAAATACCCCTTTAGCAACGAAAAATAGACACTATGTAACTTTATTGCACTCAAAAAAAAACTAGTAGGCTATGGACCTCCCCCTTTCAGGAGATTATCTCAGAGAAAGGATTACTATTTGGTCTATTCTATTATTTTAGTAATAATGGAAAAATTAGGTTCGTAGGAACAAAAAGAAGCAGATCTATTCTATACCCGATAAGTACCAATACGCAATGGTGAGTCGGAGTTGATCCTATTTTCTATGAGTGAATGCATACAGATTTTTTCATGATAGAAAAAAAAAAGACCTATTCGAAAGAATTTTCCTTTATTCATTCTGTCTTCCTTTTTTATGAACCTATTCAATTTATATATAAAATATGATAAAAAAAAAGGTAAAATCTGATAAAGACAAATCTTATTTATTAAGACAATAAACCTGTGGTTACGCTTCCATATCAAAGTGAGCTATAGTACTTAATTTTTTTTTTTTTCTTTCATTTTATGCCTATTGGTGTTCCACAAGTACCTTTTCGAAGTCCTGGAGAGGAAGATGCATCTTGGGTTGACGTATAGTGCGACTTGTCAGATATATTGGGTCATATGGGATTTCCCCGTTCTCTCCCCCGATCGAGATATCCTCTCTTTCGCCCAAGAAAGCTTGATTTAATTATCAAAAATTTGGAGCGTGAAGTGTAATTAGATCCATTTTTTTTGAGGGGGTATACAGATTAATCTTATCAATTAGAAAAATTTATGGTTTGCTTGGTTGGACCAATAAAATGAAGTATAGAGGCTCCGTTTAGAAAAAACCCAATTTTGAATATATGGATTCGATAATTACTACTTGTATCATATTTTAGTTATAAATAGCAGTGATCTAAAACTGCTAATCAATCGAGTCATATGATGAATACGTTGAATATTTGGTATAAAAAACATAAAAATAATGAAAAAAAAAAAGAAGTCGTAGCACAAAGACATGGTATTTAGGCATTTGTCCTATATGTGCAAATCCAAATCAGGCGTATCTTTACTCGGAGTATAGCATAAACCTAAAAGAATTGAAGTGAAGAAGCCCATTCAGAAACAAGAAAATTACATCGTAATTTCTATTTAATTTCGATGAAAGAATACATCAATGAAAAGTTAGATCAATAAATTGAATGAATTCATTTTTTTTTATTTTTTATAGTATAGATTATAGATAAAGGAGCCAAAACGAATCTTTCTTGAAAAAAGGAAGGCCCGTTCATTAGAAGTTAAAAAGATCCCGCTAAACTAAAAAAGACTGGAATCTAAACATTGATTCTTTTTTTTTTTTCGCAATTTTTGTTAAACCGTATGCATCAAAAGGTGCATGTACGGTTCTTAAGGTATACAATTTTATCCTAATCAACCGACTTTATCGAGAAAGATTACTTTTTTTAGGCCAAGAGGTTGATAGCGAGATCTCAAATCAACTTATTGGTCTTATGGTATATCTCAGTATAGAGGATGATACCAAAGATCTGTATTTATTTATAAACTCTCCCGGCGGATGGGTAATACCCGGAGTAGCTATTTATGATACTATGCAATTTGTGCGACCTGATGTACAGACAATATGCATGGGATTAGGCGCCTCAATGGGATCTTTTATTCTAGTCGGTGGAGAAATTACCAAACGTCTAGCATTCCCTCACGCTTGGCGCCACTGCCTTTTTTAGTTCAATTTGAGACAAAAAATAAAACAAAACTATGCCTTCGCCATATAAAATATGAATATTAAGTAATAATAGCATGGCACTTTGAATTCGATATGAGACCCTTTTTTATTTTTTTGTTTTTTCGAAATCCTTAAGATTATGTATCGAAACAGTAGTATGAGATAAAAGGCATTTCCTATTTTATTTGATCTATCGAGGGCCCCCTCTTTCAGCGTCACAAACTTTTTTGTTTTCACAACAGAAGACTCTTAACAATATTTGGTTATGAAAGAATATTCAAATAAATAAATTTTTTTTTTATTTATTTTAATTACAAAAAAAAAAAAAAGAAACTTTGGGATTGCTGAATAAAAGACGAAAAATAATAAAGCAACGGAGCCATCATAGTATTTAAAAATGACTTCAAAATAAAAGGAAGGGTGGTTATTGGATCATTTACTCCTCTGGGTCTGATAGATCCTATATTTTCTATTCCTTTGATGGAATATTATGTATTCTTGGGTTCCCTCGTCCCCATCATTTCTTGATTAATGGTTAGGTCTTAATTCTACAATGGAGCCCCTAATAAATGAAATTTGTTGTTGAGTCAATCTTCTCAGTCTTTATTGACTCAGGGCTCTTGGCTTTTTTCTTCTATTAACAGATTAATCTAATTATGAATCAATCAGTATTGCTGTTTTCTTACACTACCTTTTATGAGATGACTCATAGACCTTACATATTCCATATTGGAATCTTATATCATTGATATTTTTTTTTCTCTCTTTCTTTCACCCTTCCATTTATCCGTATACTTTATAATGCTTCACAACTGATAATTAGATTGGTGTTTTTGTTTATGCAAAAAAGATTTCAGTTGCTACAATGATATGACATGACCAATATAACATATCTTGACTGCTTTCTTTTTTCGATCCAGATAATGTGAAACGATGAGTTGGTTATTTTTTTTTTTTTCAATTATTAGTTCAGATTATGTTATGGTCAGGTCGATTTTTATCCTAACAGAAAAACCAACGAGTCGCACACTAAGCATAGCAATTATTTCAAATAATTAATTGAATTTTTATTCAAGCCTATAGAATTTCCCATTTACTATAAAAAAAAAAGAATGAATTTTTTTTTGTTCTATGATTGAATAAAATAGAAAGACAAATTGAGGAAAGGCTTATTATTCCTCGTCTACAAATATCCAAATTTTAATCCCTAATATCCCATAGATAGTTACAACTGTATAGGAACAATAATCAATTTTAGCTCGAATGGTTTGTAGAGGAACCCTACCTTCTCTGATCCATTCAACACGTGCAATTTCTTTTCCGTCTATACGCCCTGCAATTTGTACTTGAATTCCCTTTGTACCTGCCTGTTCAGTTAATTCAACAGCTTTTTTCATTGCTTTTCGAAATGAAACTCTATTCTTTAGCTGCCCCGCGATAAATTCTGCAAGAATAGTAGGGTTTCCATAAGGGTTTTCAAGTCTTGTAATAACAATGTTTAGTTTTCGGTTGACAAAATTTAACTCTTTTTGTACATTCATTTGTAATTCTTCGATTCTTCGAGACCCATTTTCGATTAATAACTTTGGGAAGCCCATATAGATTATTACTTGAATGAGATCAATTCTTTTTTGAATCTCGATACGTGCAATTCCCTCAACACCGGAGAATATTCTTATATTTTTTTTTACATAATTTTTGATACAATCTCGTATTTTTTGATCTTCTTGTAGACCTTCAGAATACCTTTTTGGTTGGGCAAACCAAATAGCACGATGTCCTTGGGTTGCACCAAGTCTAAAACCGAGTGGATTTATTTTTTGTCCCATACTCCCCCGTTATTATCCATATTATAACATGTGATATCCGCGTATTTATTTATACATCTAGGTTTTTTTAAGCATAATATGGAGTATTCGGATCTTTTAAACTCTTCTTCATTCAAAGATATATCTTTCAATACAATAGTTATATAACAAGTGGGTCTTTTTATCGGATAACTTCGGCCTCGAGCTCGAGGTTTTAATTTTTTCACAGTAATACTTTTGTTGACCTCAGCTTTACTAATGACTAAATTGGTTTCGTTGAGACCCATATTGTGACTAGCATTTGCTGCTACAGAATAAACCAATTTAAAAATGGGATAACATGCTCGATAAGGCATGAGTTCTAGTATCATAAGTGTTTCTTCGTAAGAACGTCCACGAATCTGATCAATTACCCTTCGTGCTTTGTGAGTGGACATACATATATGTTGACCTAAAGCGTATACTTCTGTATATCCATTCTTTTTTGTCTTCTTTATCATAAGTTTCACCTCTCACTAATGAATCATAAGTATCTTGATTTTATTTCTATTCATTTTATTTTCTGATTTTACTAATTTAAATTATTAACGACGAGATTTATTATCATTTTTCGCATGCCCCCGGAAATTTAGAGTTGGCACAAATTCTCCCAACTTATGCCCTACCATACGATCTGTTATATAAATAGGCAAATGTTCCTTTCCATTATGAATAGCAAGAGTATGACCAATCATTGTGGGTATAATGGTAGATGCTCGTGACCAAGTT